TTTTTTTAACCCCAATACACCTTGCATGTATATATATAATATAGCGTTTCTAAACTAAAAATGAAAGAAATATCATGTATGTCCAATTTAATTGATCTCAATTTATTCCTCCTTATTGCTCATAGGAGAACTAAAGTAATAGAATAGGTAGGGATGACAGGATTTGAACCCGTGACATTTTGTACCCAAAACAAACGCGCTACCAAGCTGCGCTACATCCCTTTCAATTGGTCTACAGTTTCATTGTAGAGAATCCCTGTCTTCTTTTCCATAGTGTTATTTCTTACATTGATATACACAATTTTGATTGTCATTTCTTCTTTTTTGGGGGGACTCATGTCATATAACATATTGTATAACATATAATAAAATAATAAAAGACTTATCTATACCCATATGAGACGTTAAAAACAAAAAGAAGGAGGATTTTCAATGCGAGATCTAAAAACATATCTTTCCGTGGCACCAGTACTAAGTACTCTATGGTTCGGATCTTTAGCAGGTTTATTAATAGAGATCAATCGTTTATTCCCCGATGCGTTGACATTCCCCTTTTTTTCTTTTTAGTTATTGATACGGTAAGGGGATTAGAGATACAATCAAATCAAATAGCTGTAACTAATTAATTGCTATTTTTTTTTTGAAAAAGACTAAAGTCTATTCAATCTCAGCGAAAATCCCGGCTTAAATTTATATTATAATAGAGTGAGAACGGGGATGGAAATGTGCTCCTAGGGCAACAGTATCATAAAAAATCGTTAAATAAGATACTGTACTGCAATTAGAAATATAGTTTGAAATAATTGTATTCCTTATTATTTACTATTTTTTGACTATTACTCTAGTGATTGTAACGAAATCTTTCATAATTAGATTTAGAGTTAGCAACTTCTATTTTTTCTTTGTTCCTTTCTTATTCGCTTCAGATTGAAAAAATGGAAGAGTTGAGCGAATCAAAAACCAAAGGGGGTTCATGGCCAAGAGTAAAGATGTCCGAGTAACGGTTATTTTGGAATGTACCAGTTGTGTCCGAAACGGGGTTAATAAAGAATCAACGGGCATTTCCAGATATATTTCCCAAAAGAATCGACACAATACGCCGAGTCGATTGGAATTGAAAAAATTCTGTCCCTATTGTTACAAACATACGGTTCATGGGGAGATAAAGAAATAGATCGAATGCAGGTCTGTTTGTCACTCTTCCAAGGAACATTAAAAATGACATATTATATATATAATATATATTTTAATATAACTAAAGTAAATCCTAATTTCTATTTCTTCTATTTCAGTTGGATCTAAAAAAAAAAAGAATTAGAACTCAGAAATAGGATTTTCAGGGATAAGGAACAAACAAACCATGGATAAATCCAAGCGACCCTTTCTTAAATCCAAACGATCTTCTCGTAGGCGTTTGCCCCCGATCCAATCGGGGGATCGAATTGATTATAGAAATATGAGTTTAATTAGTCGGTTTATTAGTGAACAAGGAAAAATTTTATCTAGACGCGTGAATAGATTGACCTTGAAACAACAACGATTAATTACTATTGCTATAAAACAAGCGCGCATTTTATCTTTGTTACCTTTTCTTAATAACGAGAAACAGTTTGAAAGAACCGAGTCGACCGCTAGAACTACTGGTTTTAGAACCAGAAATAAATAGGCTTACTCTTCAATCAAATAAAAATTCCAATATGCTATGAACTCAAACCCAGATGGATATTTTGTTCGAAAAATAATAAAATCTAAATTTAATTTTCGTGTTGTAAAAAAAAAAAAAAAAGAATCGGGGAAGAATAAAAGTTTTTTTGTTTGAGCGCGTTAACTCATTTTGACGACTTTATCATCTTATCAATTTTTTCTTATACTAATTTATACTATATCTTCCCGGAGTTCATTCTCCGGGGAATGTCATTTAAGTTTTTCGGTAAATTCCTTACAATCCTTTTCCTCTATGATCTCATTAGAAATCATATAAAGACAATTCCTATTTAATATAGCTATTTGTGCAAGTATTTTACGATTAATAAGCAATTTACTCTTATACAGATCATTTATAAATTTACTATAACTATAGGATACTTTATTTTCGCGAATTACTGCATTTATCCGAGTGATCCACAAACGACGAAAATCCCTCTTTTGCCTATCTCTATCCCGATGAGCAGAAACCAAAGCTCTTATTTTCTGTTGAGTAATAGTTCGAGTAAGTCTTGAATGAGCCCCCCCAAAGCTTGATGCAAATAAACGGATTTTTGTTCGACGTTTACGAGCTACATATCCTCGTCTAATTCTGGTCATTGAATAAATGAAACTTTGATGAATAACTAATTGATTTCCGTTCTTTTAGTTATTATTTTCCTCTTTACTGGTCGATTAATAACAAAACAGATTCTTCCAATGTATAAAATAAAAATTCCAATGGCTTTGGCTACTATAACCTCCCCGACCACTATATATATATTTTTTCATTTCACCGCACAAAAACATAGTAAATATAAAACTAAAATTTAAATGGATAAAGAAATAGTGGTTCCATCGTTTCTATGGTTACTTCTTAAACGGTGAGGTCCTTTCTATACACCGGAACCCCTTCCTTCATTTAATCAATATTATTGGTAACTTGTACAGTTCACATCCTTTGGCTCTACCCATGAATTATATTATTTAGTAATAGGTCTTTCACAATGAGATCTAACCCATACAGTAACGGTATTTAATTATGAAAGTTAGCTAGGTAGCTGACCCTGTTAGTCCGTTTTTGCAAGAGTGGGAACATAATTTTTCTGCTTATATATTTCCCCCGCTTAATGGATAACCATTTCTTACCAAAGGGGAATTGCTTCTCATCTTAAATTCAGGTGATTGGATTTGCACCAATGGAAACCATAAATGGAATACACAGGGAGATAATGGATCTTTTTGATTTGTAGATAGTGAGTGGAATTCTTCCATTGTATCCTATCCTATTCACTGGTATTGATTGATCATTGATACTGGAAACATACAGTTTGTCTTTTTTTTGTGTCCCAGCCCTAGCTCATGATCTAAACGTGTCGCACATACACCCTAGTACATGTTCCTCGGCGCTGAGGACATCCCCGAAGAGCGGGGGATTTCGTGACATTTCTTATTGGCTGTCGTGTATTTCTAATAAGTTGCTTAATGGTTGGCATGCTGTATCGTATACATAATAGGCTGGTTGAGATCGATCCTAACCGGATGATTATGAATCGCTTTTTTTTTAATCTATTTATATTTAATAGAATATTAAACCCGGTAAGAATAAGAATATAAAGAAAATCTCAACACAACAATAGTAGGGATTTCAGCGAAATCCTTCATTCAACCGCTACAAGATCAACAATTCCATGAGCTTGGGCTTCTGTTGCTGACATAAAAACATCTCTTTCCAGATCTTCGGATACAACCCATAAGGGTTTGCCCGTTCTTTGTACATAAACCCTTGTGATGGTTTCGCGCAGTTTCAGTAGTTCTTCCGCTTCCAAGATAAATTCTCCCGTTTGTGCCTCATAAAAAGAGGCTGCGGGTTGGTGAATCATTACCCTGATGATAAATAAATGGTTTCTCTATCTTGCAGGATGATGAGGTGCAAACAAAAAAAAATAATTGAAGAACCGTACGGGCATTTTTTGTGCAGTGCATACGGCTCTCTAATGGAATTTACTTTTACCTTACAGCCAATAAAGAGAAAATCTAGGATCTATCAGACGCAGATCGGTAAATGATCCAATTACCACCCTTCCTTTCGGGGGAGTTAAAAAATACTATGATGGTTCCGTTGCTTTATATATTTATTTCGTCTGTGATTCAGCAATCCCAAAGTTTTTTTGAGCTATTTCTTTTCTATAAAAAATAAATATTGTTAAAACGCTTCCGGTGTGAAAACAAAAAAAAAAGTTTGTGCCGCTTAAATGGACTACCCTAAGATAAAATCGGAATATCTTATTATCTCATACTACTCTTTCGATACATAATTTAATGTAAAAAAAAAAAAGAGAGTTTTATCATATCAAATTCGAAGTGCCATGCTATTATTACTTAATATTCCTGCTAAGGCATAGTCTTTTTTTCTTTCAAATAAAAAACTCAATGGCGCCAAGCGTGAGGGAATGCTAGACGTTTGGTAATTTCGCCTCCGACCAGGATAAAGGATCCCATTGAAGCGGCCAATCCCATGCATATTGTATGTACATCTGGTCTTACAAATTGCATAGTATCGTAAATAGCTACTCCGGGTATTACCCATCCTCCGGGAGAATTTATAAACAAATAGAGATCTTTGGTATCATCCTCTATACTGAGATATACCATAAGACCAATAAGTTGATTTGAGATCTCACTATCAACCTCTTGGCCTAAAAAAAGCAATCTTTCTCGATAAAGTCGGTTGATTAGGATAAAAAACTATCCCTTAGGAACCGTACATGCACCTTTTGAGGCATACGGTTCAAAAAATAGCGGAAAAAAGATCAATGTATAAGATTCCAGCCCCTTTATTTTGGCTTAGAGTAGGTTCTATCTAACTTTTAACAAAGGAACCCTTTTTCTTCCATAAAAAAAAAGATAAGTTTTTGCTCGTTTTCCTATAACCTATAATACGAAATTCACTACACTTATCAAACAAACTTCTCATTGATATATTGTTTCATCGAGATCCAATCCAAATTACGATGTAATTTTCTTGTTCCTGAAGGGGCCCCTTCCATTTTTTTAGGTTTATGCTCTACTCCAGGTAAAGGTTTCCCCAATTTCTATTTGCACATATAGGATAAATGCTCCCAATACCACTTATTTTTTGAATTCATTTGATGCCTTTCTTCCGTCAAATAGTTGGGGTATTCAGCATATTATTCTATTCGATTAATTAACACTTTGAGATCACCCCTCTTTCTAATTTAATAATAAAATCGTTTATGATACAAGTAGTAATCGCCGATCTATTACTAATACTAATTGGGTTTTTCTAAACGGAGCCTGGATACTTCATTTTCTTGGTCCAACCAAGCCAACCATAAATAAGTTTTATTGAGATGGTAATATTAATCTGGATCCCCCCAAAACGGATCTAATTGCACCTCACGCGCCAAATTTTTAATAAATTGATTGGGTGAAACAAGGGATATCTCGATCGAGGGAGAGAACGGGGAAATCCCATATGACCCAATATATCTGACAAGCCGCACTATACGTCAACCCAAGATGCATCTTCCTCTCCAGGACTTCGAAAAGGTACTTTTGGAACACCAATAGGCATTAACAAAAAATGAAGTACTATATTTCACTTTGATGTGGAAACGTAATAATGGGTTTAATTGTCTTCATAAAAATTGGCCGTTATTCATTTTAGCCATGGTCAGAAAGGAAGACAGAATTAATAAAGTAACTAATAAAAATAGGTCTTTCGAATGATGACTAAGTATGGATGGATTCACTCATAGAAAATGGGCTCAACCCACCATTGCGTATTGGGGCTTATCGGGTATAGAATAGATCTGCTTCTCTTTGTTCCTACGAACAGAATTGTTTGATTATTGCCAGCAGAAGAGAACAAATATTATCTCCTGCTCGGAGAAAATCCACTGAAGGGGGGAGGTCCATAGTATCGTTTTTAAAATGCAATAAAGTTACATAGTCTTTATCTTTCTTTGATAAAAAGGGGTATTTCCATGGGTTTGCCTTGGTATCGTGTTCATACCGTTGTATTGAATGATCCCGGTCGGTTGATTGCTGTCCATATAATGCATACAGCTCTGGTTGCTGGTTGGGCCGGTTCAATGGCTCTATATGAATTAGCCGTTTTTGATCCTTCTGATCCCGTTCTTGATCCAATGTGGAGACAAGGTATGTTCGTTATACCCTTCATGACTCGTTTAGGAATAACTAATTCGTGGGGTGGTTGGAGTATCACAGGGGGGGCTGTAACGAATTCAGGCATTTGGAGTTATGAAGGTGTGGCCGGAGCGCATATTGTGTTTTCTGGCTTGTGCTTCTTAGCAGCTATTTGGCATTGGGTGTATTGGGATCTAGCAATATTTACTGATGAACGTACAGGAAAACCGTCTTTGGATTTGCCCAAGATTTTTGGAATTCATTTATTTCTTTCAGGGGTGGCTTGTTTTGGTTTTGGCGCATTTCATGTAACAGGTTTGTATGGCCCTGGAATATGGGTGTCCGATCCTTATGGACTAACTGGAAAAGTACAATCTGTAAATCCAGCATGGGGTGTGGAAGGTTTTGATCCGTTTGTTTCGGGCGGAATAGCCTCTCATCATATTGCAGCGGGTACATTGGGCATATTAGCGGGCCTATTTCATCTTAGTGTTCGTCCGCCTCAACGTCTATACAAAGGATTACGTATGGGCAATATTGAAACCGTCCTTTCCAGTAGTATCGCTGCTGTCTTTTTTGCTGCTTTTGTAGTTGCTGGAACTATGTGGTATGGTTCAGCAACTACCCCCATCGAATTATTTGGTCCCACTCGTTATCAATGGGATCAGGGATACTTCCAGCAAGAAATATATAGAAGAGTTAGTGCTGGACTCGCTGAAAATCAAAGTTTCTCAGAAGCTTGGTCTAAAATTCCAGAAAAACTTGCTTTTTATGATTACATTGGGAATAATCCGGCAAAGGGGGGGTTATTCAGAGCGGGCTCAATGGACAACGGGGATGGGATAGCTGTTGGATGGTTAGGACACCCCATCTTTAGAGATAAAGAAGGGCGTGAACTTTTTGTACGTCGTATGCCTACCTTTTTCGAAACATTTCCAGTTGTTTTGGTAGATGGAGACGGAATTGTTAGAGCTGATGTTCCTTTTAGAAGGGCAGAATCAAAGTATAGTGTTGAACAAGTAGGTGTAACTGTTGAGTTCTACGGCGGCGAACTTAACGGAGTTAGTTATAGTGATCCTGCTACTGTTAAAAAATATGCTAGACGCGCTCAATTGGGTGAAATTTTTGAATTAGATCGTGCTACTTTGAAATCTGATGGTGTTTTTCGTAGCAGTCCGAGGGGTTGGTTTACTTTTGGACATGCTTCGTTTGCTTTGCTCTTTTTCTTCGGACACATTTGGCATGGTGCTCGAACCTTATTCAGAGATGTTTTTGCTGGTATTGACCCAGATTTGGATGCTCAAGTAGAATTTGGCGCATTCCAAAAACTTGGAGATCCAACTACAAAAAGACAAGTAGTCTGATATAATATAACATTGTTATCGTATCTTTCGAATCTACTTTTTTTTCTTTGACTTTTGCTCTTTCTTTAGGTAGGAAAATAAACAGGTATGGAAGCTATAATTGTAAACCACGATCGAATCTATGGAAGCATTGGTTTATACATTCCTTTTAGTCTCGACTCTAGGGATAATTTTTTTCGCTATCTTTTTTCGAGAACCCCCTAAAGTTCCAACGAAAAAGGTGAAATAAATTATTTTGCATTTTATCAATTGAAGTACTAAGCCTCCCGATATTGGGAGGCTTAGTACTTTAACTAGAACTAGTCCCCGTGTTCCTCGAATGGATCTCTTAGTTGTTGAGAGGGTTGCCCAAAAGCGGTATATAAGGCATACCCAGTAAAACTTACAAGTAAACCAGATATAGAGATGGCGACTAGAGTTGCTGTTTCCATTATTATATAATTTCAAGACCACAATGGATCTATGATAAGATCGTTTATTTACAACGGAATAGTATACAAAGTCAACAGATCTTAATTAAAACAATAGGATTTATGGCTACACAAACCGTTGAGAGTAATTCCAGATCTGGTCCAAGACCAACAAATGTAGGGGGTTTATTGAAACCATTGAATTCGGAATATGGTAAAGTAGCTCCTGGATGGGGAACCACTCCTTTTATGGGTGTCGCAATGGCTCTATTTGCGATATTCCTATCTATTATTTTGGAGATTTATAATTCTTCCGTTTTACTGGACGGAATTTCAATGAATTAGAAGATCACAAGAACTGTGAAGTCTTAGCTTTTCGATACAAAGTGAATCCTTTAGGGGGCTCGGATTTCTAGCCCATATTTATATATTTATTTTGATTTTGGTAGTTCGACCGCGGAATTTCTTTGTTTCTGTAGTTCGGAATATGAGTGTGTGACTTGTTATAATTGATCCTATTGATAGTACAGAGAATGGGTCTGCCATCTTCATAGAGATGTGTTTTATCGCGTCGGATATTTAGTCTATTATCTGAAACACAGAATATATGAAATCGAGCACGAAATATTTAAACTATGATTCATACTTAATATTCAGACCCCGCGGCCGGACTAAAAAAAATGCAAAGAATTAAGTATAAATTGAAAGATTTTTCTTCTTTCAAACGCCTCTTTATGCTTTGCTTAGTTTAAGACGAACTATTTCTTTGGATTTTCAGTCATTTTATGATATATACCTATTAATTTAATTAATATTCATTGAATAAGTGATGATACAATGGTTTTTACTCAGAGAATCATTGGGCTTAGCTTTAAGGTTTTATTGAATCATCGTGGTTATAGTATGAATCTGAGGTTTCAATCGATTCATAGGGTCTTAACAAGAGAATTCCTATAAAAAATAAATAAATACAAAGACATATTAATTAAAATTAATTAAATTAAACACAAATAAAAATAATAAATCAACGAAAGAAAACAAAATAGGGAAATAGAAGATTCAAGAGGCCGGTAACGATCTATATAAAGCAATATAAAGACGAATGAGCCGACTTGATATTTTGGCATTATCACCACAAAGCTTTCGGTTTTTTTTTCATATCTTCAGAGAAGAGATAAGATTGAAGCAAAGGAGAAACTAGAACTAGTAAGAAGTTTCAAACCTTCTATTTATTCTATATCCGTTTCAACCAGTATTGAGGTGTTTATGTTTGAGCTGTATGAGATGAAATTCTCATATACGGTTCTCAGAGGGGGAGTCCTCTTGGGTTACCTATCTCAATAAAGTCTATGATTGGTTCGAAGAACGTCTCGAGATTCAGGCGATTGCAGATGATATAACTAGTAAATACGTTCCTCCTCATGTTAACATTTTTTATTGTCTAGGAGGAATTACCCTTACTTGTTTTTTAGTCCAAGTAGCTACGGGATTTGCTATGACGTTTTACTATCGCCCGACCGTTACTGAGGCTTTTGCTTCTGTTCAATATATAATGACTGAAGCTAACTTTGGTTGGTTAATCCGATCAGTTCATCGCTGGTCGGCAAGTATGATGGTCCTAATGATGATCCTGCACGTATTTCGGGTGTATCTCACCGGTGGATTTAAAAAACCTCGCGAATTAACTTGGGTTACAGGTGTGGTTCTGGGTGTATTGACCGCATCTTTTGGTGTAACTGGTTATTCCTTACCTTGGGACCAAGTTGGTTATTGGGCAGTCAAAATTGTAACAGGCGTACCTGACGCTATTCCTGTAATAGGATCGCCTTTGGTAGAATTATTACGCGGAAGTGCTAGTGTGGGACAATCCACTTTGACTCGTTTTTATAGTTTACATACTTTTGTATTACCCCTTCTTACTGCCGTATTTATGTTAATGCACTTCCCAATGATACGTAAGCAAGGGATTTCTGGTCCTTTATAGACTTTATAGAAAAGATCATAGATATTTGTAATCACTCAGTTCTCAATTTTGGAGTATTTCATTGCTACAAGTATGGATTATTGAAAAGAATAAGACATGGTTTGGATATTTTCCTTCAACTCCACAATCACAATATTGTGTTATTTATTTGACACGAATAGTTGAAGTTAATTCTACGAAGAGAAAATGGATTATGGGAGTGTGTGACTTGAACTAGTGATTAGGCCATGCAGATATATGTTATCTGCCACATTGGAATTCAAAAAAAAATGTGTCTTTGTTCCAACCACCGCGTAAGCCCCATACAGAGGATAGGCTGGTTCGCTTGAAGAGAATCTTTTCTATGATCAGACCCAAAAACCATGCCGTGCATGAACAGGCTCCGT